TTACTCCTAGATCAAAATGAATTCCGATTGATCCAACGAATAAAGTAAATAGTACCAATACAAGCAGGGGAAATAACATAGTATTGTCCGATTCGTGAGGATAGGTGTAAGTGTATTTATTTCTAAAGTAAGTACTAAAGTATCGTACTCTATTTCTTCCATTATCATTAATTTGATACGTATCTGTCGAAAAAAAGGAGACCTTATTATTAATTGTTGATAAAAGTAAATTTCTATTAACTGCTTTGGATACTTCTTTTCCCCATAAAGATATTGAATAGAAAGAACTATTTTTAGTGCTACTGTAATTTTGAAAAAAAATACGCAAATGTCCATCAAACGTAAGTAAATACATTCGAAACATATAAAATGCGGTTAATCCTGCTGTGAAGGAAGCTATTATTGCGAAAATTGGTGAATACAACCAACTATCATTAAGAATTTCGTCTTTGGACCAAAAACAGGCAAGAGGTGGAATACCACAAAGAGAGAGTGTGCCTAATAAAAAAATAATTCTTGTAATAGGAACATATTTTGTTAAACCACCCATAAGAACCATATTTTGACTTTTCTCTGGTGAATATCCAACAATGGGTTCCATTGAATGAATAATGGATCCGGACCCCAAAAACAATAAAGCTTTTGAATAGGCATGAGTGATCAAATGGAATAAAGCAGCTCGATAAGAACCTATACCCAAAGCTAACATAATATAACCCAATTGAGACATTGTAGAATAAGCTAAACTTCTTTTAATGTCTCTTTGAGCAAGAGCCAAAGTAGCTCCTAATAGTACTGTTATTACGCCTATTAAAGAAATGAGATTCATTATATAAGGTATAACTATGAAAAGAGGAAGAAGCCGAGCTACAAGAAAAACTCCCGCTGCTACCATAGTAGCAGCATGTATAAGAGCCGAAATGGGAGTGGGTCCTTCCATAGCATCAGGTAACCATATGTGAAGGGGAAATTGTGCAGATTTAGCAACTGCACCGACGAATAAAAAAGAAGCGCACAGAATAGCAAATAAATAATCTATTCCATTATTATGAATCAAGTTATTAACTATTTCGAACAAATCCCGAAATTCTAAACTACCAGTTATCCAATAAAGTCCTAAAATTCCTAATAATAAACCAAAATCCCCTATACGATTGGTTACAAAAGCTTTTTGACAAGCACTTGCCGCAATTGGTCGTGTGAACCAAAACCCTATTAATAAATACGAACACATTCCTACAAGTTCCCAAAAAATATAAATTTGTATCAAATTGGAACTAGTAACTAATCCCAACATAGAAGTATTGAAAAAACTCATATAAGCAAAAAATCTCAAATATCCTTGATCGTGAGACATATAATTGTCACTATAAATAAGAACCATGATTCCAACAGTAGTAATTAATATTGACATAATAGAAGTAAGTGGATCGATCAAATATCCGAACTCTAAAGAAAAATCATTATTAACAGTCCAAGACCATAGATATTGATAGATAAAATTCCCATTTATTTGCTGAATAGACAGATTGGCCGAAAACGCCATAGCTATACTTAGCATTAAAACACTCGGAAAAGCCCACATACGACGAATATTTTTTGTTGCTGTCGGAATAAGCAGAAGTCCAAATCCTATTAACATAGTAACTGGAAATGGAAGAAAAGGTATTATCCATGCATATTTATATGTATGTTCCATAAAAAAAAAACACAAATTTTCAATTTTTTATTATAATTGTTTCCGATTCACTAATTCTTATCGCTTTCGAAAGGAACAATAAAAAATGAACAAAAAAAAAGATATGAAAACCTAAAAATTTTTTTTTAATTCTCACTTTTCTCAGATATTATAAATATTAAAAAAGTGAGAATTGGTTGATCAAATGATATGATCAAATAACTAGGTAAGATAAATTACTTAGTTATTAACTTTATTAACAAATGGGAATATGAGATTTTGAATCATTCTACAACTATACTACCATTCTATTATGGCAATATGGAACCATATCATATACTATAGTATAGTTAAGTAAAAACAATTATACCAAAACAGTAGAATATGGATCATAATATACATCAATAAATCGACTCAAAAAAAAGACCTAGTTATTATAGTGAATTTATTTGTAGTAATTACCTAACTCATTGTGGAACTGATTGATTGAATTTCAATCCAATAAGAAAGTATAAGAAATCTTATAATACCCCTTATTTCGTATAGAACTGAAATAAAAAAATAACTAAAAATGGAAGTTCCCCTTCTTAGGCAATGGAATGTCTTGTTTAACATATTAACTACTAGTTATAGTTGAAGTTTGAACTTCAATTATAGACACGAGACTATGAGCTTATTCAATTACAACTAATAGTCATAAAAATTCCTTTTCAAATTTTCCCTTCTTTTCTTCTATTTTTTTGCCTAGTGTGTTATTGTTATATATGTGACATGCATGTATATATTTATATATAAATAATATATTTATATTGTATGTTATGAAAAACTATTATCGACGGAATTCAGTATAGAAAAAACGAAAAAGAAAGAACGATCCTTTTTGAGCAATACATGTCTTTCACATACAACAATAAAAAAGAGTAATTTGAATGGCAGTTCCAAAAAAACGTACTTCTATATCAAAAAAACGTATTCGTAGAAATATTTGGAAGAAAAAGGGATATTTAGCTGCAATAAAAGCTTTTTCTTTAGCAAAGTCAGTTTCTACCGGAGATTCAAAAAGTTTTTTTGTGCGACAAACAAGTAAGAAAATCTTGGAATAATTGGAATAATCTGAATTTATGTGGCTCGAAGAACTTCCAATTTTGAAATATTCAAAATTCCCATTAACTATTAACTAATGTATTAAACTCCTGAAGATTAGTTAGAACTAACTGCTATGATATGTAGAATAAAAAATTCTCTGTCTGCTGGTTCTAAGTATTATATTTTTTCTAGAATCTATTTAATATTTAATTCGTGAGATGGTTTTTTTATTCATTTTCTTTTCCCAATAGAAAAAAGGGATGAACAAAGATTTTTCTATTGGGAAAAGAAAATGAATTTGTGATGGATATTGAAACTTTTTTGTTTTATTATATGTCTAACTCAAGACCTAATTTATTTAATAAATATTATTATAAATTATGTACACAACAAACTAAACTATTACTCGTTAATTAATACTTAATGATACTAAGAAAGGTATCAAATTCTTAGAAAAATTCCTTCAATTTGAATTTAGTAATTCAATTTTGATACATATTAAATTCTAGTTATTTCGTTTTGTTAATTGAAAAACAAATCGTCAAACAGATTTGTTTTTCATTTATCTGATTTTGCGGATTCAAAATAAATAAAGAAAAAATGGAAAAGGGGGACAATTCTTATCTTAGTTTCTATTTCGATGGAAAATAAAACTTTCAAGTTCCTTTTGTTCGTGGAGAACTTAGTATATGGATAGTACGTAAAAGTTGATTGTTAAAACTGAACCTACGATGATAATAACTAAGAATTATTGAAAATTCAAAGATGAGTTTAATTTAAAGGAGCTCTTTCTTATTCATCAAGTTCTAATGTTTCCTAAACTATATTGAATTTTTTAATTTAGATCTAGACGATTCAACATGAATTTACTATTATTATTTCAAGTAAGCCGCTATGGTGAAATCGGTAGACACGCTGCTCTTAGGAAGCAGTGCTAGAGCATCTCGGTTCGAGTCCGAGTGGCGGCATACTGTAAAAGAGATACAGTGGATCCTATAATGTATTTAATTCCCGATTTCGTTTTGTAATGGGACCTCCTTTATGTATGATATTTGCGACTTTAGAACATATATTAACTCATCTCTCTTTTTCGATCATTTCAATTGTGATTACGATTCATTTAATGACCCTATTAGTCCATGAAATCATAGGTTTACGTGATTCGTCGGAAAAGGGAATGATAGTTACTTTTTTATCTATAACAGGATTATTAGTTACTCGTTGGATTTCTTCGAGACATTTTCCATTAAGTAATTTATACGAGTCATTAATTTTCCTTTCGTGGAGTTTTTCCATTATTCATATGATTTCCAAGATCTGGAATCATAAAAATGATTTAAGCGCAATAACCGCTCCAAGTACCATTTTTACCCAAGGTTTCGCCACATCAGGTCTTTTAAGTGAAATGCATCAATCGGCAATATTAGTACCTGCTCTACAATCTCAGTGGTTAATGATGCACGTAAGTATGATGTTATTTAGCTATGCAGCTCTTTTATGTGGATCGTTATTATCAGTCGCTTTTCTAATCATTACATTTCGAAAAAACATCGATATTTTTTGTAAAAACAAAAATTTCGTAATTAATTCATTTTTTTTTGGCAAAATCGAATACTTGAACGAAAAAAAAAGTTTTTTTAACCACACCTCCTCTTTTCTTTCATTTCGAAATTATTACAAATATCAATTAACTCAGCGTTTGGATTATTGGAGTTATCGTGTCATTAGTTTAGGGTTTACCTTTTTAACCATAGGTATTCTTTCTGGAGCAGTATGGGCTAACGAGGCATGGGGATCTTATTGGAATTGGGACCCCAAGGAAACTTGGGCATTTATTACTTGGACCATATTCGCGATTTATTCACATACTAGAACAAATCAAAGTTTGCAAGGTACGAATTCGGCACTTGTAGCTTCTATAGGATTTCTTATAATTTGGATATGCTATTTTGGGATCAACCTATTAGGAATAGGTCTACATAGTTATGGTTCATTCACATTAACATCTAATTAAAAAAATTCCATGAGGAATACATAAGAACATCCATCGTCCCATATATAACCAAAGTTTGTGGGAGTTTTTGAGAACCATTTGAATGATTCAAATGGTTCTCAAAAACGCAAGATACATATTATTACAATTCTAATTCACTTTCTTTTTTTTTGTTGTACAGCGAATGATTTCAAAAATCTTAAAATTCAAACAAAATTCTAAGGCTCTGCTTTCTGTCTCATTAATGAAAATTATCTATGAAAATAATTAGATAGGATAGCTTGTACCTTGTCAACTGATAGCGATAGAACGAAATCGGGATAAATACCAATACCTATTACAGGTAAAAAGAGACAGATCGAAACAAATAGTTCTCGTGGTCCAGAATCCACAAAATTGGAGTTTGGAATATTGAATAGTTTGTATCCATAGAACATCTGACGTAACATAGATAATAAATAAATAGGAGTTAATATCATTCCAATTGCCATTATCAAGGTAATTAATATTTTGGGCATTAAAAGATATTTTGGGCTGGTAATTATTCCCAAAAATACTACGAATTCCGCAACAAAACCACTCATTCCTGGCAATGCAAGAGAAGCCATAGAAAAACTACTAAACATGGTAAAAATTTTTGGCATTGGGATGGATATCCCCCCCATTTCGTCGAGATAAACAAGACGTATTCTATCACAACTCGTTCCTACCAAGAAAAAAAGTGCAGCACCAATAAATCCATGAGAGAGTATTTGTAAAATGGCTCCGTTGAGTCCCATGTCGGTTATAGAACCAATTCCTATAATTGTGAAACCCATGTGAGATACAGAAGAATAGGCTATTCTCTTTTTTAAATTGCGTTGACCAAGAGAGGTTGAAGCTGCATAAATTATTTGCATTGTCCCTACTATCACCAACCAGGGAGAAAATATAGAATGGGCGTGTGGTAATAATTCCATATTGATCCGAATCAATCCATATGCTCCCATTTTTAATAAGATTCCAGCTAGAAGCATACATGTACTGTAATGTGCTTCTCCATGGGTATCCGGTAGCCATGTATGTAGGGGTATAATCGGCGATTTGACAGCATAAGCAATAAGGAAGCCCAAATAGAATATTATTTCTAATGTCACAGGATATGACTGATTAGCTAATCTTTCAAAATCTAATGTTGGTTCGTTGGAACCATATAAACCCAGACCTAGAACTCCTATTAAGAGAAAAATGGAACCCCCCGCAGTGTACAAAATAAACTTTGTAGCTGAGTACAAACGTTTCTTTCCTCCCCACATGGATAAAAGTAAGTAAACAGGAATTAATTCTAACTCCCACATGATGAAAAAAAGTAAAAGGTCTCGAGAGGAAAATAGTCCTATTTGACCACTGTACATTGCTAACATCAGGAAATAGAACAATCGCGAATTTCGAGTAACAGGCCAAGCCGCTAAAGTAGCTAAAGTAGTGATAAATCCTGTCAGTAAAATAGGTCCTATGGAAAGTCCATCGATTCCCAGTCTCCAGTGAAAATCAAAAATATTTATCCATTTAGAATCCTCCTCCAATTGAATTAATGGATCGTCCAATTGGAAATGATAACAGAACACATAGGTTGTTAGAAGGAGTTCTAGTATACATATACATATAGTATACCATTTAAATACCTTATTCCCCCTATGAGGGAAAAATAAAATTGAAGAACCCGCGAATATCGGCAAAACTACAAGTATTGTTAACCAAGGGAAATAACTCGTGATAAAGACAAGATACGTTTTGACCAAAAAGCCCGTGCTCGGAATAATCTATTTTCTCGAGCACGGGCTTTTGTCGGTAAAAAGGAATCAAAAGATTCAAGTGGAGTTTTTTATAACGTATCAATAAGATAGACCCATGCTGCGGGTTGTTTCATGCCATAAATAAACACGGACACTCAAAAAATCTGTTGGACAAGCGGATTCACATCTCTTACAACCTACACAGTCCTCGGTTCTTGGCGCGGAAGCTATTTGCTTAGCTTTACATCCGTCCCAAGGTATCATTTCCAATACATCTGTGGGGCAGGCTCGTACACATTGAGTACACCCTATACATGTATCATATATTTTTACTGAATGTGACATTGGGTTTATAAATTACAATTTTGAACATAAAAAAATTTCGATCTGGTCAAGTAAAATCAGTAGTAAATGAATTAGATATTTATATTGTAAACACCAGACGAATCAATGGTTTATCAAAAAAATCTTAAGAATCAATATATTTCTAAATCTGTTCATGATAAAGGACCAAGAGACTTTGATTTATGTTTCAACAACCATGATCATACGAGTCACACATGCGACTTCACATTGGCCAATAGATCGTCAATGTTTCAATATTAATAGTAATATATTACCATATTACTCATATTACTATAAAATAAAAAAATAAATAAATAAAAAATGAAATAATTTATATAATAAATAGAATTTCTATATTATATGTATTGTTTATATATATTATGATATATTATGCTATGTCTTTATTTATACGATAATGATATTTATATGATAATTATGACTAATTATTCAACAAATTCGATTGATTGATACGAGTTGATTTTCTGTTACGATAAATCGACGAAACAATAGCTAGTCCAATAGCCGCTTCCGCGGCCGCAATGGCTATAACAAAGATTGAGAAAATGTCTCCTTTTAATTGGCGACTATCAAATATATCAGAAAATGTTACGAGATTAATATTAACCGAATTTAGTATAAGTTCAAGACACATAAGTGCTCTAACCATGTTTCGACTTGTGATCAATCCATATATACCGATCGAAAATAAATAGACACTTAAAAAAAGTACATGTTCGAACATCATTGACTAACTCCTCATCAACCTCGATTCATTTCAATATGAATAACAATTCAACCTATTTTATTGACTAAAATAGATTAATTACAGTACAGAAAAAAAAGAGGGTATTGGCAGTACAGTAGATTAAACTAAAAACTTTCCTTTTTTTTTTATTTATAATTTCTAAGAATTTTGTTAATTCTAAGTATTTATTATTGACGAGCCATAGTAATTGCACCTATCAAAGAAACTAAAAGAATTATAGAAATGAGTTCAAATGGAAGATAAAAATCTGTTGATAAATGAATTCCAATTTGTTGAACGTTACTTATAAGGTCCTGCTCTATAATCTGGTTTGATCTTGTAGTCCAAAGAATTCCGTACCATGACGTATCTGGGATAGTAGTAATTAGTGAAAAAAGAATACTTGTACAAACCAGTGAAGTAACCCCATCTCCAACAGTCCAAAGATAGGAATCGTTGCAATATTCTGAACCATTCATGAACATAACAGCAAATATGATTAAGACATTTATGGCTCCTACATAAATAAGGAGCTGTGCGGCAGCTACAAAATAGGAGTTTGATGGAATATAGAATAAGGATATACAAACAAGAACCAATCCCAACGAAAAGGCAGAATAAATTGGATTGGTAAATAATACTACTCCTAGACCTCCTAATATAAGAAATAATCCAAGAAATACTACAAGTATGTCGTGTATTGGTCCAGGTAAATCCATTATGTATAACAGATAAATAAGTCGAAATATTTCATGACCTTACTAAATAGTCCAGGAAAGGGAAGAGTGTTACCCTTTTTTTTTTTTATGGGTTCCTAATTTAATTAAATCTTAATATGGATTAATGTAGATATAGATAAAGTTATTAAAGTTATTGGCCAATCCTACTTTTTTATCTGAAAGAAAAGAATAGTTGGAATTTTCTATTTCGAAACCATCAAGAAAACATATTCTCGGTTTAAATCAAAGAGTGATTCTTAACAATCAAAAGTTTTTAGTTATTATTTGTAGTTTTTGACCAACCAAAAAAAAGAAGCTTAGATCCTTTATATCAAAGGATATCTTAATAATCGGTAATTGTTCTTGAATCAAGGGGTTTTTCTTTGTCCATTTTGCTTTGGGTCGAATTCATAACTGTTTGAATTGTGTAATCTCCAATTACTGACATTGGTAACCGACCCAAAGCAATTTGATTATAATTAAATTCGTGACGATCATAAGTAGAAAGTTCATATTCTTCAGTCATCGATAAACAGTTTGTTGGACAATACTCGACACAGTTACCGCAAAAAATACAGACCCCAAAATCAATACTATAATTAAGCAATTGTTTCTTTTTAATATCTCTTTCAAATCTCCAATTAACAACGGGTAGATCTATGGGACATACACGAACACATACTTCACAAGCAATACATTTATCAAATTCAAAATGGATTCGACCACGGAAACGCTCTGATGTGATCGATTTTTCATAAGGATATTGAATAGTTACAGGTAAACGATTTGTATGGGATAAGGTAATTATGAAACTTTGACCAATATACCTTGCAGCTCGTATTGTTTGTTGACCATAATTTATGAACCCGGTCACCATAGGGAACATATTGTAGATCTCCATGAATAAATTGATGTTTCTTTCTCTTGTTTGAGATCGGTTATGAATCTAAAATATCGTTTCCTATTCTGTTATTTATAGTGAAACAAGTTGGGAAGAAGTTGTCAATAATAGATTACCCAGAGAAATAGGTAAAAGAAATTTCCATCCAAGATTTAATAGCTGATCCATTCTCAGCCTAGGTAAAGTCCATCTTGCTGTGATAGGAATGAACAGAAACAAATAAGCTTTAGCTAATGTAATAAAGATACCAATTGTAATTCCAAAGACTCCCGACATTTTATTTATTCCGAAAAGTTCAAGAATGGATATGTACGGAATAGAGAAATTCCACCCACCTAAGTAAAGAACTGTTATAAATAATGAAGAAACTAATAAATTTAGGTAAGAAGCAAGGTAAAATAAAGCATATTTTATACCTGAATATTCTGTTTGATAACCCGCTACTAATTCTTCCTCTGCTTCTGGTAAATCAAAGGGTAATCTCTCACATTCTGCTAGAGAAGATATTAGAAAAACTACAAACCCTATAGGCTGACGCCACAGATTCCACCCCCCAAAACCATATTTGGATTGTGCCTCAACTATATCAACTGTACTTGAACTGTTAGATAATCATAGTCGATAATAACATCACTGTTCACATCGCTATTTCAAAACCGTACATGAGACCTCAGCTTCATACGGCTCCTCTATGGCCACAAATAAACGGTAAGGACTTATTCTATTCGGTATTATCGCCATTTTTGGATGGTAAATAGAATAAATAGTCCAAAATTAGACCAATGCAATTCCGTCTGCTGGAATAAAAAGCGCTTCTGAATTGATCTTATCCATTAGAATTTCAATTTCTCTTTGTTCGGTAATAACTTAATCCTTCGATAAAATACTCGTTATATCAATAAATATGTTCTATCAATAAATATAAAGAAAGAATTTTGAATGAATTCAAAATTCATGATAAGAATTCTATTTCTTTTGTTCCTGTTCTTCTTTCTCAGAGGAGGGGAAAGTATTCTGAAAAAAAAAAATAAAGGATTAATTCGTTTTTAATAGTCATTTCTTTAATCAGTGAATAGGAGTATACTCTAGATCGGAATCGCGGGGAAGTACTGCTTGGTCATTTCTACCAACTTAAAGTCCTCATTATGATTCGTTTTATCCAAAGTTTTATGCAAAAATACCCTTTTTTGATACCTTACATTATCTCCATTACTAATCTTTTGTGTACCTTGGTGTTCCTAAGTGTCCACTGATTTTTGATTGATCCACGGTATGGTAATACATACAAGACACTAGTACAAACCTCATACGGGTTGATCTTTTGTACCCGTTTCAAGATATGATAATTAGTCAAAGAATCTTGGGGTAAACAGTTTACACTGCTTATGTTTTTATTCTTGTACATAGAGAATGAGATTTTCTCTTCTTACTGCAAATTTCTAAGCAGTTTTATTTGACTCATATAACTATCTAATTTAACTCATCGACCCTAATGATGAATAAAAAATGAAAATATCTATTCAATATATTCAACCTCTTCACTTTAGTTTAGAGAGTAGAGAAAATAATAATGTTCCAACGAATCACACGTAGAGATATTGATAACACACATAGAGTTAATGGTATTTCATAACTAATAGATTGAGCAGCAGCCCGTAGACCACCTGAAAAGGAATATTTATTATTTGACCCATATCCTGACATAAGAAGTCCAATAGGAGCAATACTTGAAATAGAGATCCATAAAAAAACACCTATACTGAGATCGGCTAAAACAAGGCGATATCCAAAAGGAATTACTAAATAACTTAGTAGAACTGATATGACCGCTATAGACGGTCCTACGCTGAACAAACGGATATCTCCTCTAGATGGGAGGAGGTCCTCTTTAAAAAGTAATTTGGTCCCATCTGCTAGAGCTTGAAGAATTCCCAACGGGCCGGCATATTCAGGCCCAATACGTTGTTGTATTGCTGCGGATATTTCCCTTTCTAACCACACAATTACTAGTACACCTATTGTGATTCCCAATATAAGGGTGAAAATAAGAACAAAGATCCATATGAGTCCATAAACTTCTTTTAAGGATTCCGATCTAGAAAAAGAATTGATAGCTTGTACTTCTATTTCTGTCGTATCAATTATCATTTCAACGATCAACTTCTCCCATAATGATATCTATACTACCTAGTATCGTCATGATATCAGCCAATTTCATTCTTTTAACTAGTTGAGGTAGAATTTGCAAATTAATGAAACCCGGTGGACGAATTTTCCATCTCCAGGGGAAAACACTATTGTCTCCTATCAAATAAATTCCTAATTCTCCTTTTGGGGCTTCTACTCTCACATAAAGTTCTTGTTTCGACAATTCAAAATTGGGTGAAAGTTTTTTAGTAATAAATCTATATTCAAAATTATTCCATTCGGAATTTTTTGCTCTATCAAAGCGCCGGGCTTCTAAATTCTCATAGGGTCCCCCAGGAATTCCTTCTAGAGCCTGTTGAATAATTTTTATAGATTCCTTCATTTCACCGATTCGTACTAAATAGCGAGCTAGTGAATCTCCTTCTTTTTGCCATTGGACTTCCCAATCGAATTTATTATAACACTCATAATGATCAACTTTACGAAGATCCCATTGGATTCCAGAAGCTCGTAACATCGGTCCCGATAAACCCCAATTTATTGCTTCCTCTCCACCAATAATGCCCACTCCTTCAACTCGTTCCAAAAAAATAGGATTTCGCGTAATAAGTTTTTGATATTCAACAATTCCTGTTAAAGAATAATCGCAGAAATCCAAACATTTATCTATCCAGCCATAAGGTAGATCAGCAGCGACTCCCCCAATACGGAAATAATTATGCATCATTCGCATACCTGTGGCGGCTTCGAATAGATCATATAACAATTCCCTTTCTCTGAAAATATAGAAAAATGGAGTCTGTGCACCAATATCCGCCATAAAAGGTCCAAGCCATAACAAATGAGAAGCTATACGGCTCAGTTCCAGCATAATTACTCTAATGTAACTGGCTCTTTTAGGTACTTGAACACTTTCCAATCGTTCTGGTGCATTTACTGTTATTGCTTCTGTGAACATAGTGGCTAAATAATCCCACCGTGTTACATAAGGCAAATATTGTATAATTGTTCGATTTTCCGCTATTTTTTCCATCCCTCTGTGTAAATAACCCAATATGGGTTCACAGTCAATAACATCTTCACCGTCGAGAGTAACGATCAGTCGAAGAACACCATGCATTGATGGGTGATGAGGACCCATATTAACTATCATGAGATCTTTTCTTGTAGCTGGAACTGTCATATCTTTTCTTCCTTAATTCATTATTCCATGAATTTATAAAAAAGAGGTTCATCAAAATGAAAAATCTAATAACTAAATAACTAAAGATAAAAAAAAATTAAAACCAATCTAAAAATTAACGAGTTTTTGACTCTCGAATACCCAACTGACCTATTAATTTCTTATAACGTACTTTATTTTTCTTTGACAAATAATCCAGCAGCCGTTGACGTTTTCCCAGAATTTTTCGTAGACCCCTTTGCGATAAAAAGTCTCTTTTATGTAATTCCAAATGTGAAGTAAGCCTCCTTATCTTGTTGGTGAAACTGAATACTTGAAATTCAACAGATCCACAGTTTTTTTCTTTTTCTTGTCGAATAGCCGAGATGAATGAATTTTTGATCATAAAAACAAATTTTTATATTTTTTTCTTTTCCGTGGATTTTACCGATCAGGAAAAATAATAATTATTATTATACCAGTTATTTGAATCTAGTACACAAAAAATTTGAATTTCTTCATATACAAAAAATTTTTTATTTGATTTATCCAAATCAAATTGAAAATTTGATTTGGATAGAAAGGGATGCTACATTTATGCATTCACGAAGGATAATTTTTATTTTTTACTTAATCAAGAGGATTCTGTCGATTTCTTCCTAGATCCACAATTGATACGTAATTAAATCGGTATCATATACCAGAATGTAACATAACATATGCACATATCTTTCGACTTTTATCTACCAAATATGTTGTGAAATAGATATAATAGATATATAGGAAATATACTATTAACGAATTATAAATCGTGGATACATATGTATTCTTGACATACTGAAATGACTGCCGTTATTGGTATCAAACCAATAACGATTCATACAAGCTAAATCTTCTAATCGATAATTAGGCCAAAGAAACAATTTTAATTTAATGAATTTATTTGCATCTGTATTAAGATGTTTTTCCTCGTTCAAAAATTGTCCACAGTTTTTTATATTGTTTTGATTGCAAAATATTGGATTTCTATCCACAACATTACAATTTCGAGAATTGAAACAAATTAGAATTCTTAATTCTCTACGACGTCTAGGAGATAGAATATTTTCGGGAACAAGGAAATCATAAGAATTTTCGTTTTTATTCACAAGCATATTGCTGTGTTGTGCAACGGATCCATCAAAATTTTTTTTATCAACATATCCATTTTTTATTATGCATTTTCCATTAGTTTGGTGCTTATTCTTATCAACTAATGAAATACCTATGGTTTGATATATAATATATTTTCCATTCCTTTTCATAGATAAACGAATTGGTTCGATAATAAATATTCCCTCTTTTATCAATTCTGTAAGAGTTAGATCTTTCTGAATCAACATTGCATCCAGATGCATCTCCCCTCTTTGAATTGAGGATATAGCAATTTCCCTTGGATCTATCAGTCTAAGTAGAAGACAATATACCTTGATATTATTGATCATTCTTTGATTCAAGGTATCATCCCATCTTAATTGAAAAAGCAAATATTTTTTCAGGAAGAAATTCAGTTCTGCTTCTTTCTTACTTTTGGGTTGTTTTTTCTTTCTACCTTTTTTAATGTTTGCTCCCATGTAATCTTCTTCAACATTTTTTTTTTTCTTTTGTTTTCGTATATCTGATACAAGATCTCCTTGGCCTTGTTGTTCTTTTTTTTTTTTGTTGGAATTTTCTAATTCAAGATATTCTTTTTGATTAGCTAATATAGGAAGATTTTTTTTTTTTTTTACGTCGATCTTTTCACTTTGACTAATATTTTCATTTCTATGAAAATGAAAAATAAGTAATTTGATTGGTATGATCCACGGTTTAATCTTATACGCATCAAAAAGTAACAAAAATTCCGGGAAAAACCAAGATTCTAAATTTGATATGGGATGATCTAACTTTTCTTTTTCTTGATTCATTCCCATCCAATTAAAAAAGTGTTTTTTTTGATTGGATGGGTTTATTTTGTAATGAATCGTAAAAGAAAAAAGATCCTTTTTTTCAAAATTTTGAACATTTTTCGTTTTAGCTTTTTTATGAATCTTGGTGTCGATATGCATATTGGTCCAGGTCTCAATATCGATATTCTTTCTAATAAAAAAATGTAGAATTTTACAACCAAACAATTTTCTATCCATATTTTTGCCCGTATCAATAATAGATCTTTTTTTTAGATAATCACTAATAGCTATACTTATCAATCCATAAAATGATTCGGGTTTCAGTGTATTGAAATTATATAGAATTTTTTTTTCATCTACTTGTAATGTTGATCCATAAATATATGAGTCCTTACTATCCCCATAATTTATATATTTATATGATAAAAGATCATATCCGTAATTTTTTTTCAATTTTTCTTTTTGACTCATCAATAAATCCACTGTGTAGTAATTTTGTTTCATATAATGGATTAATTGGTCTTTTTCTTTTTTATATAAATATAAATTGAAATTCATTGAGTCTTTCTTTTGAATCGTACGGCATTGATTGACTCTATTTCGCCATTTTTTCGGTACTAAGCGAGACCACTTAGTCTGAGATAAATTGTATTGATAATGGCCGCCCTTTAACCAATTTTTCCATTTATTCATTCCAGACTTATGAATTTTCTTATGCCTTGGTTTGGAATCAAATATTCCTCGTGTCGTACAATAAATTTTAATTCTATCCTTAAGAAAAGGATAGGTGCCGTGATATTGAAGTACAGATCTCAAATGATACTTGTTAAGTAATTGATTTTGTGATAATTTGTAAAATACATATGCTTGAGACAAAGAGGATAAGTCACAATAAATATTAGAATTATTACTAATATTAGTATTAGAAAACGACTTTTTTATAGTAGAAATAAAGTTCATTGTATTTTGATTTATTTTATCAATTCCTTCTTGATTTGTTTCATCGTTGTAAATGGATTTATTGATAATTTTTTTTGTTGATTCAAAGAAAAGTTGTGTATTGATCCTTGGAATCTTAATTATACATAGTAATATATCCGTGTATATTTTTTCAATGAAGGATTTCATAAAATAATGCGATTTCCGTATTAATCGGATATTTTTTCTTTTGAATATTTGCCAAATGTCCTTCTGCGATTCCGATCTTTTATCATTACAAGTTAGAACTCTTTTTTTCTTGTCTTTTTCGATTCCTTCTATTTGAGTCCTAATTGTGATTGTCTTATTAGCAAGATCTTTCGTTTTTGTTTCTATGAGTGAATAATTTTCTACACAATTCGTTGATCGAATTCGAATGGTCGATTCGCGGATAATCTTATTATTTATATTGGAATCTTTTCCGTTTTCATTCGGTTCATATACTTTCACCTTCCTCAGTTTCAATAAGAAAACGGGGTTTACTTTTTCAAGTTCTTTCATTATTAGGTTTTTAACTATAACTATTTTGATGACCCATTTTGTTTTTTCTTTTGAAACTTTTTGAACCCATTTTCTTCTTTTTTTTAAAACCTTTATAACTTTAAAAAATTTCTTTTTCAATTTTATCATTTTTTTTTCGAGTTCCTTAAAAATGGGTTCAAAAAAAGAAGGTCGTTTTCGAGGGGACCCAAAAGGTAGTTCCGCTTCCTTTCCCCAGACTGTTAAAAAACAAAAATTTTCTTTTTTCCTCATTTCCGGATCTCTATGATCCGATCGTATCTTAGATATTCGCCAAGGTTTCAGACAGAAAGGAAATAGAATCTTTATCTGAATACCGTCTGTTAACCAATTTTGGGGAAATTCTGTTTCTGATAATTGAACACCATTATAGGTACATTTAACATGCATTTCTCTATTCCATTCTTTCAAATCCTCGTACCACTCGGGGAATTGCAATAATAGCATACGGCCAAAATTTTTTGCTATTATCAATAAGGGTAATATAACGTATTTTCTAAGAAAAGATTGGGTTACTAACATTAAACCTCTTATTGCTTGAGTAAATATAAAGGTATCCCAAGCTTCTGATATTGCTATTCGTTCATTTTCCTCTTTTTTCTCTTCGTTTGTTTTTTCCTTTTCTTTTGTCTCTTCCTCCTCAAAAAAAGAAATTTCCAATTCTGGGTTTCCCCCTACCCAATTCCGAAAAATAAGATTAATTCTTTCAGAGATATTAAAAAATGTTTTGTCTATTTGATCCAAAAAAAGTGGAGAATGCACATTTGCTTGAAACATTTCCCAAGTAACTGTTTTACGTCTTTGAGCACGCATGGATCCTTTGATTATACCCCGGCTAAAATCTGATTGTTGTGAGTAACGTATCAAAGCCACCTCCTCTTCTTCATCACTAATGCTAGTATCACTAGTATTATTATTAGTACTAGAATTAGTATTCTGATCGTTATCAGTATAAATTACCACGCGTTTTCCTTTTCTTGAACGAATTTCGGGATCTTCCGTCGATTCTTCTTCATTTTCTTCTTTCTCTTCTTCCAAATCGTCTGTCAATTTGTATGACCATCGAGAAACGCTTTTACCGATTTCTTCCATTCCAATGTATTTCTTTCTAATTTTTTTTAGATCGTTTAAATTCTTTTGATGTTCAAATTCTAGAGAATCATTATGAAATAGATCATGAATCTTATTCATCCAAAATATTTCTACGGAATCCACTGTTGAAGTTAATAAATTATTCATGATTGCACGTGAATCCAATTTTTTTATTGTTCCTCGATAGGGTCCGTTCAAAAAAGGATCATATTTTTTTGGCAAGTATTCTTGTTCATTCTCATCATCGCATAATCTGGTCCTTTTTTCTAGTATATCTAAAGGAAGAGCTCCTCTCTCTTTTTCTATAATTTTTATTCGACTTATCAACTCATTGTTCAAGTTGTATTTTTTTTGTTCGTTGGTATAAATCCAATAATTATACAGGTCTTCGTGGGATAAATTTTCTCTCGTGTACAAAGAAATTTTCCGTT